ATAACAATTTCGATTAGAAATGAATTTTGTAACATTTGACTCCGTACCACTGAAAAATTTAGCCGCACATTTAAAAAATAGTCCAAAAAGTGAAATGAATGTTCAAATAATTGGTTTATATGGATCGTTCCTAGTTGAGACCAAACATCAAAATGACATTGCCATAAATAGAAAAAATAGTATCTCCATTTATGGATCAAAAGAGACGTATTCTTTGAAATCAGAATTGATTTTCCTTGATATCTAACATAATGAATGAAAGGATCCTTGAAGAATGATAAGGTATATAATAAATCCTTAGTAAAGACTTCTACAAGATAATCTATTTTTGCATAGAAAAAAATTCGCTCAAAAATAACACGAAAAGATTTTAATCGTAAATGAGAAGATTTCTTACGTAGAAAAAGGAAGATAGATTCATATTCCCATACATAAAAATTATATAGAAACAACAAAAATCTTGTATTACTTTTTGAAAAAGTAGAAATCGGAGTAATAAGACTATTCCAATTACAATAATAATAAAACAACCTTAATAAATGAAATAAATGGACATCTTTGATCCAGTATCGAAGGATTTGAACCAAGATTTCCAAATGGATAGGACAGGGTATTTGTATATCTGACTCATAATTTAAATATGTCAATTTATCCTCGAAAAAAGGAAAAATGGAATGAATTGATCGAAAATTATTATAAGATTTTCCGATTTCTATCTCCTCTAAGGAAAAGCTAAATTGTAGAGAAAATGGAATTTCAACGACGCAAACAAAACCCTCTGATATTATTTTAAAATAAAATTTTTTGTTATACCCCCAAAATCGATTTTTGTTAGAATCATTATCAGAAATAATCAAATGAGTCTGTTGATACATTCGAGTAATTAAACGTTTTACAATTAGTAAACTAGATTTATTGTCATAACCTACATTTTCTACAAAAATAGATCTATTTAAATCATGACTATAAGCGAGTCCATAAATATACTCCCGAAAAATAAGTGGGTATAAGAAACCCTGCTGGCGAGATCTATCTAGTTCTAAATATACTTGATATTCCTTCATTTTTAAAATCCCATTTCATTTGGTGAAAGGATCAAGGATTCATTGGATTATCAAATGATACATAGTGCGATATGGTCAAAACAGGGTATTCTATTATCTATACTATTATATATACTATTTTCTATTATCTATACTATTATATATATATATATTAATTAGAATTAGAATAAAAAACGAAAAAAAACGAATATGAATAGATACCTAGAAAAGAAGTAAAACCCATCAACGGACTCTCTCCCCTCGCTTCTTCCATCTAATTGTTCTAGGATAACAAGCTAGTTAGAAATCCTTTATTTTTTTTTCTCAGCCCAATCGCTCTTTTGATTTTGGAAAAAAAAACATCTTTATCAATATACTCTTTCTTCTACACATTTATCGCTAACTCATAATATAATGGAGAATAGCTGTATAGTTAGGACTCATAACAAAAATAAAAAATCCATTCACAGGAAAAGTTTTTCCCACATTAAGCACTAATCTCTTTTTAACGTACAATTAGTATGGATGGGGTAATCATTCAAATGAAAAATAAATGAAAGCTCGTTGCTTTTTGTTTATAAATAATTGTTGTTTCCCTATAATTGGAGCCACCAAGCCAAGCTCTATCCCTTTATTAATTAAACCCAACGTAATTTATTTGCTCCGAACCAAGAATTCAAACAAAAATTTGGGCCGAATCCAATAAGAATTAAATATTTTTAGAATTCGCCATTGATACGACATGCTACTTTTTCCACTCATTCCTTTCTGGATCAGTCGTGGTTTTACAAACTCTACCGATGATATGGACGAACCAATTGCTTCATAGAAATGTGTAAAAATGGAGTCGCACTTAAAAGCCGAGTACTCTACCATTGAGTTAGCAACCCTAATAGAATTCAAAATAAAATAGGTTGGGTATGGATATCCAATCGCAATAAAAACAAAAAAAAAAGATTGAAGTATTAAATAAAATATTCGAATTATAAACAAAAAAAAAAAAGAAAAATGTCGAAAGCGAATCAATTCTGAACAAACAAATGATAAAACCAAAAATTGTCTTAAAAAAAATGATAAACTACCTCTTTATCTACTATGTGTTATACATTGTTGTACATTATACATGAGACACGATTATATATATACATTTTTCGTTTTTCTATTTACCTTTCAATCAAAAAAAAAACTTCTTGTTTGTATTGCAAAAAATCCAACGAACCCACAATTTGATAAAGTAAAAAAAAAAAAGCCTATGTAACATAAGTAAATCGATCCCTTTATTCACGATCGGATTATATTTGTTTGATACACTGTTGTCAATATTAGTGTTGAAAAAAGAATACAATTGAGAAAACAAACGAATTAAAATGAAAAATAAAAATTAGAAAATATGAATATTATTCTTTTTTTTTTTATTTTTCATTAATTTATTATTTATTAGAATATATTTCTTAGAA